TTTTGGTTCTCCTCGGAAACGGCCTTCTTTTTTTAAACCCGTTATTAGGGAACTCAAAAAAAAAATTGTAAAATTAAAAAAAAAGTCTTATTTAGCTCTAAGGGTTTTAAAAGTAAAAATAAAATTACTTTTAAAAGTTTCAAAAGAACGAAAAAAATGGGTTATGAATAACATTCGATTTATAAAAAAAAAAATAAATGGACTCTCAAAAGTTAATCCAATTCAATTATTAAAATTGAGAGAAGTATATGAATTGAATGAAACTAAAAAAGAAAAAGATTCTAAAATTAGCAATAAGAGAATTCATGAATCATTTAGTCAAATTCAATACCCGGATTGGACAAAGACAGAAAAAAAAAAAATGAAAGATCTGACTGATAGAATAAGTATCATACGAAATCAAGTAGAAAGAATTACAAAAGATAAAAACAAAGTAACTTCAGCAAAAAATATTGTAACTTCAGAAAAAAATATTAGTCTTAACAAAAGAAGTTATAATGCTAAAAAATTATACTTAAAAAAAAAAATTTGTCAAATACTAAAAAGAATAAATCCTCAATTAACTTATAAATTAAATTATTTTATAAAATTTTTCATTGAAAGTATTTACATAGATTTTTTTTTATCTATCATTAATATTCCCATAATCAATACAAAACTTTTTCTTGAATCAACAGAAAAATTTATTGTAAATGTATTTATCAACAATGAACCAAATAAAAAAACAATTTATAAAGAAAATAAAAATAGAATTCGCTTTATTTTGAATATGAAAGAGTCACTTGATAATATTAGTAAGAAATATTCACATATTTATAGTAATTTATCTTCCTTATCACAAGCATATGTATTTTACAAATTATTACAAAATCAAGTTATAATTTTGTATAAATATAGATTGGTTATTCAACATCGAGAAACATCCTTTTTTCTTAAGACTGAAGCAAAGGATTATTTTGGAAGACTAGGAATATTTCAACCTGAATTAAAGCATAAGAAACTTAATAATCATGGAATTAATCAGTGGAAAAACTGGTTAAGAGGGCAGTATCAATACAATTTATCTCAAATTAGATGGTCTAAATTAATACCACAAAAATGGCGAAATATAATTAAAAAATTTACTAAAAATAAAGATTTAAACAAATGGAATTCCTATGAAAAAGACCAATTAATTGATTACAAAAATAAAAGTGATTTTGAAGTACATTCCTTATGGAATCAAATAGATAATTTCTCAAAATGCTATAGATATAATCTTTTTTCATATAAATCTCTTTATCCTAAGGACTCCCTCATTTATGGATCACAATTTGAAAAAAAGAAGAACCATATGTCTATTAATAAATATCTAGGACGGGGCCTTTTTTTTTTTATTGAAAAAATTTCCGATAGAAAATATTTTGATTGGAGAATACTAAATTTAGATCTTAGACAAAAAGTTTATATTGAGGATTGGATCAAGATCGGTACCAAGAAGAATAAAAGTACTAATAATTATCAAATAATTGATAAAATAGATAAAAAAGATTTTTTTTATATTAACGTTTATCAAGATAAAAAAATAAATTCAACAAACAATCAAAAAAGATTTTTTGATTGGATGGAAATGAATGAAGAAATACTAAATTGTCCAGTATCTAATCTGGAACTTTGGTTCTTCCCAGAATTTGTACAACTTTATAATGCATATAAAATGAAACCTTGGGTTATACCAAGTAAATTACTTCTTTTAAATTGGAATATAAAAAAAAATGTTGGTGAAAATAAAAACATCAATGGAAAAGAAAGAGTGGATTTTTTTATACCATCGAATAAAAAGATAAAGCATCAAAATCAAGAAAAACCCGTAGACCAAGTGGATCTTGGATCAAATGTACAAAATAAAGACAATTTTGTATCCATTATAGCAAATCAACAAAAAGATTTGGAAGAAGATTATTTGGTATTAGGTATGAAAAAAGATAAAAAACAATACAAAAAGAACACAGAAGCAGAAATAGATATTTTCCTAAAACGTTATTTGCTTTTTCAATTGAGATGGTACGATTCTTTGAATCAAAGAATGATAAATAATATCAAAATATATTGTTTCCTGCTTAGACTGATAAATCCAAGAAACATTACACTATCCTCGATTCAACGAAGAGAAATAAGTTTGGATATAATGCTGATTGAAAAAAATTTAACTCTTACAGAATTGATGAAAAAAAGCGTATTGATTATTGAACCCCTTCGTTTGTCGGTAAAAAATGATGGACAATTTATTATGTATCAAACCGTAGGTATTTCCTTGATTCATAAAAGTAAGCACAAAAAAACTCATCAAAAAAACCTTGAACAGAGATATGTTGATAAGACTTATTTTGATAAATCCATTTCAGAATATCAAAAAATAAATGGAAATAGATACAAAAATAATTTTAATTTGCTTTTTCCTGAAAAAATTTTTTCATCTAGACGTCGTAGAGAGTTGAGAATTCTAATTTGTTTCAATTCA